AAACGGCTATTTCGTTTTTCGATGTTTTTTCACCTAACATAAATAGGGGGGTGTTTTATTTGTTTGTTTTCTCAATTGTCTTTTTTTTCAATACTAATATTGACAACAGTGTATCAAATAAATATAATCCGATCGTGAATAAATTGATCAATTTACTCATGTTAAATAAGCTTTTTTTAATTCATCGAATGGTGGATTCGTTGGATTTTCTGCAATACTTTGTGATCCAAAAACAAGAAATCCCTTATTTGATTGAAAGGTTATTAATTGAATTGAGAGGTAAATAAAAAACTAAATAATACATAATAATACATATATCTAAATAATAAATGTAATAAGGGCTGGTTTATCATTTTTGTTTGATTTTTTGTGAGAAAATTTTTAGGTTTATCTGTTCATTTTTATGTTGCGAATAGATTCGCTTTCGATATTTTGAGTTTTTTTCCATTTTTGAATGTCTAATAAAATAAAATATTAGACAATTCAATCTTTATTTGTGTTGTTTTTATTGCGATTAGATATACACATCCATCCTATTTATAAATTTTATAAATAGTATTTGGGGTTGCTAACTCAATGGTAGAGTACTCGGCTTTTAAGAGCGACTCTATTTTTTACACATTTCTATGAAGCAATTGGTTCGTCCATACCATCGGTAGAGTTTGTAAACACGACTGATCCAGAAGGGAATGAATGGAAAAAGTAGCATGTCGTATCAATGACGAATTCGAAAAGTATTTTACTCTTATTTGTATCCGGTCCAAATTTTTGTTTGAATTCTTGGTTCGGAACAAAAAAATTCAGTTGGGTTTCATTTATAAAGGGATAGAGCTTGGCAGCTCTAATTATAGGGAAACAGAAAGTAACGAGCTTTCATTTATTTTGTATTTGAATGATTACCCCATCTAATTGTACGTTAAAAAGAGGTTAGTGCTTTATGTGGGAAAAGCTTTTCCTGTGAATGGATTATTTATTTTTGTTATGAGTCCTAACTATAAAGCTATTTTCCATTATATTTTGGGGTAGCAATAAATGTGTATGTGTAAAAGAAAGAGTATTTTGATAAAGATCTTTTTTTCCAAAATCAAAAGAGTGATTGGGTTGAAAAAATAAAGGATTCCTAACTAGCTTGTTATCCTAGAACAAAAATTTGGTGGAAAAAGCGATTAGAGCGAGTCCGTTGATGGATTTTACTTGTTTTCTAGGTATCTATATACAATATTATAGAATTCATTTTTTATAATTTTATTAAAATTAATATATATATTAGTATATAGAATTCCCTGTTTTGACCATATCACACTATGTATCATTTGATAATCCAAGGAATCTCTGATTCTTTATTTGACTAAATAGGATTTTTAAAAATGGAGGAAGATCGAGTATTTTTTGAACTCCATAGATCTCGCCACCGGGACATCCTATACCCGTTTTTTTTTCGGGAGTATGTTTATGGACTCGCTTATAGTCGTGGATCCATTTTTGTAGAAAATGTAGGTTATAACAAGAAATTTAGTTTACTAATTGTAAAACGTTTAATTACTCGAATGTATCAACAGACTCTTTTGATCGTTATTGATAATGATTCTAAAAAAAATCCTTTTTGGGGTTATAACAAAAATTATTATTCTCAAATAATATTAGAAGGTTTTGTTGTTGTTCTAGAGATTCTATTTTCCCTACAATTATATATATCTTCCTTAAAAGAGTTAGAAATCGTAAAATCTTATAATAATTTGCGATCAATTCATTCCATTTTTCCTTTTTTCGAAGATAAATTTATATATTTCAATCATAAGTCAGATATAAGAATACCTTATCCTATCCATCTGGAAATCTTGGTTCAAATCCTTCGATATTGGATAAAAGATGTCTTTTTCGCTCATTTATTAAGGTTGTTTTTTTATTACTATTCTGACTGGAATAATCTTTTTACTCCAAAAAAATCGATTTCGACTTTTTTTTTTAAAAGTAATTCAAGATTTTTCTTACTACTATATAATTTATATGTATGGGAATACGAATCTATCTTTCTTTTTCTACGTAACAAATCCTCTCCGTTACGATTAAAATATTTTCGTGTTTTTTTTGAGCGAATTTTTTTCTATGAAAAAATAGAACATCTTGCAGAAATATTTGTTAAGAATTTTTCGTATACCTTATTATCCTTTAAGGATCCTTTCATCCATTATGTTAGATATCAAGGAAAATCTATTCTGGTTTCAAAGAATACACCCCTTTTGATAAATAAATGGAAATACTATTTTCTCTATTTATGGCAATGGCATTTTGATATTTGGTCTGAACCAGGAACGATCGATATAAACCAATTATCCCAGCATTCATTTCACTTTTTGAGTTATTTTTTAAGTATTAGGCTAAATCTTTCAGTGGTACGAAGTCAAATGGTACAAAATTCATCTCTAATAAAAATTGTTATGAAAAAACTTGATACAATAGTTCTAATTATTCCTCTAATTAGATTATTGGCTAAAGCAAA